TTCTTAATTGACCCTAATGTTTCCTAAATTCGATTGAATCTATTGAATCTCGACAATTCAACACAAATTTACTATTATTATATTATTTCAGATTTCAGGTAAGCCACCATGGTGAAATTGGTAGACACGCTGCTCTTAGGAAGCAGTGCTAGAGCATCTCGGTTCGAATCCGAGTGGTGGCATAACATAAATAATATATTTATGTTATATAAATATAAAATAAATATAATATAAAAAAGAAATACAATAGATCTAATATTCCCCGATTTTCATTATTTAATTAAGTACTCTTTTGTATGTTATGTTTATAACATTTGCGACATTAGAACATATATTCAGTCATATTTCCTTTTCAATCATTTCAATTATGATTATGATTCATTTGATGAATTTATTAGTCCGCGAAATCGAAGGATTACATAATTCGTCAAAAAAAGGTATAATAGCTACTTTTTTATCTATAACAGGATTTTTAGGTATTCGTTGGATTTCTTCGGGGCATTTTCCCTTAAGTAATTTATACGAATCATTAATTTTTATTTCATGGAGTTTATCCATTATTCATATGATTCCGTATTTTGGGAATCAAAAAAACGATTTAAGCGCAATAACTGCACCAAGTACTATTTTTACTCAAGGTTTCGCCATGTCAGGTCTTTCAACTGAAATGCATCAATCCAAAATATTAGTACCCGCTCTACAATCTCATTGGTTAATCATGCATGTAAGTATGATGTTATTGAGCTATGCAATGCTTTTATGTGGATCATTATTATCAGTTGCTTTTATAGTGATTACATTTCGAAAAAACATATATATATATATTTTTTTTTTTTTTTGAAAAAGAAGAATTATTTAAAAAAGTTCTTTTTCTTTGGTGAAATGAAATCTTTGAACGAAAAAAGAAGTGGGTTTCAAAATACTTCTTTTGTCTCATTTCCAAATTTTTACAAATATCAATTAATTCAGCATTTGGATTATTGGAGTTATCGTGTCATTAGTCTAGGGTTTACCTTTTTAACCATAGGCATTCTTTCTGGAGCAGTATGGGCTAATGAAGCATGGGGTTCTTATTGGAATTGGGACCCTAAGGAAACTTGGGCTTTTATTACTTGGACCATATTTGCAATTTATTTACATACTAGAACAAATAAAAGATTGCAAGGTCAAGCGATAAATTCGGCATTTGTAGCTTTTATAGGATTTTTCCTAATTTGGATATGCTTTTTGGGAATCAATCTATTGGGAATAGGATTCCATAGTTATGGTTCATTCCCATTAATATCTAATTGAATAAAAGAAACTACATACTACATGAAGAATACATAAAAACGTTGTCTGGTAGACGACGAAATTTTGTGTGAGTTTTTGAAAACCGTTTGAATGGAGGAATTATTCAAATGATTCTCAAAAACTCTAGGTGTATCTGATTACAATTCTAATTCATTCTTCATTTATTTATTTTTTCATTATACAACGAATAATATTGAAAATATGAAAGTTAAGGAATTCTAAGACTTTTTTCTAATTCTAATTAATAATTAATGAAAACTATCTAATCTATAAAAAGAATTAGGATCTATAAAAATAATTAGATAGTATAATTTGTACTTTGTCAACCGATAACGAGAGAACAAAATCAGGATAAATACCAATTCCTATTACAGGTAGAAAGATGCAAATCAAAACAAATAGTTCTCGTGGTCCAGAATCCAAAAAATTCGAATTTGAAATATTGAATAATCCATAAAAAATCTGACGTAACATAGATAATAAGTAAATAGGAGTTAATATCATTCCAATTGCCATTAAAAAAGTAATTAACATTTTTGACATAAAAAAATATTTTTGGCTGGTAATTATTCCAAAAAATACTAAGAATTCTGCAACAAAACCACTCATTCCTGGCAATGCAAGAGAAGCCATCGAGAAACTACTAAATATGGTAAAAATTTTTGGCATTGGGATAGATATTCCTCCCATCTCGTCGAGATAAAAAAAAATGTATTCTATCACAACTCGTTCCTGCCAAGAAAAAAAGTGCAGCACCAATAAATCCATGAGAAAATATTTGTAAAATGACTCCATTGAGTCCTATGCCGGTTATAGAACCAATTCCTATAATTGTGAAACCCATGTGAGATACGGAAGAATAGGCAATACGTTTTTTAAAATTGCGTTGACCGAGAGAGGTTGAAGCTGCATAAATGATTTGTATTATTCCTACTATAACCAACCAGGGAGATAATCTAGAATGAGCGTAAGTTAATAATTCCATATTGATCCGAATCAACCCATATGCTCCCATCTTTAATAAGATTCCGGCTAGAAGCATACATGTACTGTAATGTGCTTCCCCGTGGGTCTCTGGTAACCATGTATGTAGGGGTATAATCGGCGATTTGACAGCATAAGCAATAAGGAAACCAAAATAGAATATTATTTCCAATACTGCAGGATATGATTGATTAACCAATCTTTCAAAATCTAATGTTGGTTCATTGGAACCATATAAACCTATCCCTATAAACTCCTATTAAGATAAGAGAAAAATGGAACCTCCTGCAGTGTATAAAATAAACTTTGTAGCCGCGTACAAGCGTTTTTTTCCTCCCCACATCGATAAAAGTAAGTAAACAGGAATTAATTCTAATTCCCACATGATGAAAAAAAGTAAAAGGTCTCGAGAAGAAAATGATCCTATTTGGCCACTATACATTGCTAACATTAGGAAATAGAAAAATCGAGGATTTCGAGTAACTGTCCAAGCCGCTAAAGTAGCTAAAGTAGTGATAAATCCTGTCAATAAAATGGGTCCTATGGAAATTCCATCGATTCCCAGTCTCCAGTGAAAATTAAAAAGATTTATCCATTTATAATCTTCCTTAAGTTGGGTTAATGGATCGTCCAATTGAAATTGATAACAAAATACATAGGTCATTAGAAGGAGCTCCAGTATACATATACATATAGTATACCACCTATACACCTTATTTCCCCTATGAGGAAAAAAGAAAATGGAAGAGCCCGCAAATATTGGCAAAACAAGAAGTATTGTTAACCAAGGGAAAAAACTCGTGATAAAGACAAGATAAATTTTGACCAGAAAACCCGTGCTCGAGAAAAGAAAATATATTTTCTTTTCTCGAGCACGGGTTTTCTTTTGTCGGTAAAAAGGAATCAAATGATTCAGGTGGAGTTTTTTGTCACGTATCAATCAATAAGAAAGACCCATGCTTCGAGTTGTTTCATGCCATAAATAAACACGAACACTCAAAAAATCTGTTGGACAAGCGGATTCACATCTCTTACAACCTACACAATCCTCCGTTCTTGGTGCAGAAGCAATTTGCTTAGCTTTACATCCGTCCCAAGGGATCATTTCCAAAACATCCGTGGGGCAAGCTCGTACACATTGGGTACACCCTATACATGTATCATAAATTTTTACTGAATGTGACATTGGGTCTATAAATTCTAGTTTTGAACAAAAAGGATTTTCAATCTGGTGGTAAGATTAGAAAATGAAATAATAATATTGTAAACACCAGACGAATCAATGATTTAGCAAAATTGGAAGAATAAATATATTTTCAAATCTGTTTATGAAAAGGGACCAAAATACTTTGATTTCCGTTTCAATAACCATGAAATAAATATGAGTAGCGAATTTCATTCATGGTTATTTTTATTTTTTGTATTAATCTTAATTAAATGCAATTTGATTGAATTTTCTAGAATTCTAAATTTTTATTTAGAATTCTAGAAATTTGAAGTAATCATTAATATATAAAATATGAATTCTATAATCTATAGAATAGAAATATCTATAGAATAGAAATAAGAATAGAAATAGTCTAAAAGATAGTCTAAAATAGAAAAATCTGTCTAATACTAATATAAATATAGAAATTATAGAAATCAAATCAAATATTCAGATATAATATAAAATATAAGAATATGGTCCTATCATATTGTTCTTAACTTAAATAGAATAGGTTAGTAGCTAGATCATAAATCTATATGAAAAATATAAAAAGGATAATAAATAATAGATCTTTTGTTTTGGTATTGAATTGTATTTTTTTTTTTTATTCATAACTTCAAGAGAAAGAAGCATGAAATTTTTCATGGATATCCACAATATGTTCCCTATGGTTACTGGGTTCATGAATTATGGACAACAAACAATAAGAGCTGCAAGATATATTGGTCAAAGTTTCATAATTACCTTATCCCATACAAATCGTTTACCTGTAACTATTCAATATCCTTATGAAAAATCAATAACATCAAAGCGTTTCCGCGGTCGAATTCACTTTGAATTTGATAAATGTATTGCTTGTGAAGTATGTGTTCGCGTATGTCCCATAGACCTTCCCATTGTTGATTGGAAATTTGAAAAATATATTAAGAAAAAACAATTGCTTCATTATAGTATAGATTTTGGAGTCTGTATATTTTGTGGCAACTGTGTCGAGTATTGTCCAACAAGTTGTTTATCAATGACTGAAGAATATGAACTTTCTACTTATGATCGGCACAAATTGAATTATAATCAAATTTCTTTAAGTCGGTTACCAATCTCAAGAATTGAAGATTACACTATTCAAACAGTTATGGATTCAACAACTCAAATGAAAAAAGACAAATTCCGCGGTTCAAGAACGATTACCAATTACTAAGATTTGGTTTGAAATTTGAATATAGTTTCGGTTTAAAAAACCCAATCTTTTTTTTTTTTTAATTTAATTGAATAGAAATAAAAACGAAAGGAAAGTTATATGATATAAATATGAATATATTTTATAATGAATATATTTTATAGTGAAACAAGTTGAGAAGAAGTTGTCAATAATAGATTACCCAAAGAAATAGGTAAAAGAAATTTCCATCCAAAATTTAATAACTGATCCATTCTCATCCTAGGTAAAGTCCATCTTGTTGTGATAGGAATGAACAGAAACAAATAAGCTTTAGTTAATGTAATAAAGATACCAATCAGCATTACAAAGACTCTAAACATTTTATTTATTCCAAAAAGTTCACTAATAGATATGTATGGAATAGAAAAATTCCACCCACCTAAGTAAAGAACTGTTACAAATAATGAATAAATTACTAGATTTAGGTAAGAAGCAAGATAAAAGAACCCATATTTGATACCTGAATATTCGGTTTGATAACCTGCTACTAATTCTTCCTCTGCTTCTGGTAAATCAAAGGGTAATCTTTCACATTCTGCTAGAGAAGACATTAGAAAAACTAGGAACCCTATAGGCTGACGCCACAGATTCCATCCTCCAAAACCATATTTAGACTGTGCCTCAATTATATCAACTGTACTTGAGCTGTTAGATAATTATAGTCGATGATAACATAACTGCTTCCATCGCTATTCCAAAACCGTACATGAAACCTAAGCTTCATACGGCTCCTCTATGGCTACAAATAAATGTAATGTAAAGTAATAAAGTAAAGTAAGGACTAGCTCACTATTATTGCTATTCTCGGCTTGGATTTGGATATTATTGCTATATTTCGAGCAGAGGTAAATAAAATGAAAGATAGATTGGAAGTTGTAGAGTCCTCAATTTGACCAAAAAAATTCCGTCTGCTAGAATAATAAAAAGTACTTCCGAATTTATCTTATCCCTTATAGTTAATGAAAATTTTGCTTTGTTCAGTAATAACTTAATCTTTCAATAAAATGCTTGTTATGTCCATATATATACATAACATAACATATATAAATAATATATATATAAATAAACAAAAAATATAAATGAAAAAAGAAATGAAAGAATGAAAAAAAAAATAGCAAGACAGCAAGACTAAGAATAAGAAATTCAAATTAACGAGTTTTTGGTTCCCGAATATCTAACTGATTCATTAATTTCTTATAACGTGCTTTATTTTTCTTTGACAAATAAGTCAATAGTCGTTGGCGTTTTCCCAGAATTCTTTGCAGACCCCTTTGTGATAAAAAATCTCTTTTGTGCAATTCAAAATGTGAAGTAAGTCTCCGGATCTTATTGGTGAAATGGAATACTTGAAATTCAACAGACCCACTGTTTTCTTTCTTTTCTTCCAGTGGAAGAAAAGAAACTGAGATGAATGAATTTTTGACCATAAAAAATATAAAAAATAAATGAAAATTTCTATTTTTTTTTTTTTTTCTTTCTGTGAATGTAAATTTGACCGATCAGGAAAAAGAAAAAATAAATGTATATTTTTTGACTTTTGTCTACCGAATATGTTTCACAATAAAAAACGAATCAATTATAAATTTGATAATTTTTCATTTGAATTGAATTCATTCTGAATTGTGAATACATATGTATTCTTGACATACTGAAACGAGTGCTATTATTGGTATCAAACCAATAGCGATTCATACAAGCTAAATCTTCTAATTGATAATTGGACCAAAGAAACAATTTGAATTTAATGAATCTTTTTGCATCTGTATTAATATGCTTGTTCTCATTCAAAAATTGTTCACAGTTTCTTATTTTGTTTTCATTGTAAAATCTTGGATTTCTATATGCAACATTCCAAGTTTGGGGATTGAAATAAATTCGAATTCTAAATTCTCTCCGACGTCTAGGAGATAGAAGATTTTCAGGAAAAAGGAAATCATAATGATTTTTGTTTACACTAACAAATATGTTCCTGTATGGAACAATGGATTTTTCAACTTCCCCTTTATCAATATATCTTTTTTTTTTGTATCTTTCATTAGTTTGGTGTTTCTTTTTATACTTATACACCAATAGAATATCCATGGTTTGATATAGAATAGATTTTTCGTCCCTTCTTATAGATAGACGAATTGGTTCAATAATTAAGATTCCCTTTCTTATGAATTCTGTAAGAATTAAATTTTTTTGAAAAAATATTTCGTCCAGATTTATTTCACCTCTTTGAATTGAAGATATAGCAATTTCTTTTGGGTTTCTCAGTCTAAGTAGGAGACAATATGTCCTGATATTATCCATTAGTCTTTGATTCAAGGTATCAGCCCATTTTAATTGAAAAAGTAAATATTTTTTCAAAAAAGAATTTAGTTTTATTTCCTGCTTTTTTTTATATTGATATTGTTTTTTTTTTCTATCCTTGTTCATTTCTATTTTAGATCTTGTGTAATGTTCGTCAAAGGTTTTTTTTTTCTTTTGTTTTCGTAGATTTGATTCAAGATTTCTTTGTTTGTTTTTTTTCTGGTTCAAATTTCCTAATTCCAGTTTTTTTTTTTTATATGAAATATGTATATGAAGGTTCTTTTTTGAGTTGACTTTGATGTTTTTACTTTTTTCATTTCTATGAAAGTTAAAAAATAGTGATTTGATTGGAATGTTCCAAGGTGGCATTTTATACACATTAGAAGGTAGCACAAATTCTGAGAAAAACCAAGGTTCTAGATAGACTATAGTATCATTATTTGATATGGTATCATAGAACCTTTCTTGATTCATTCCCAAGCAATCAAAAAAGAACCTTTTTTGATTGCTTGGTTTGATTTCTTGATCAATTGAAAAACTCCTAATTTCAGTTTTAATATTTTTCTTAATCTTGATGCCGATATGTGTATTGGTATAGATCTCAATATTTTTTCTAAAACAAGAATGAAGGATTCTCCAATCCAAATATTTTCTATCCCCATTTTTATTTCTATCAATAAGATATTCTTTTTCTAGATAATGATTACTAGGCATACTTACCAATACATAAAATAATTCGGGTTTCAATCTCAATTTATTGAACTGATATGGAATTTCTTGGGCTTCATTGACTTTTAATGTAGATAATGTTGAGCCATAAAGATAAAGATATGAATTTTCGGGGTATATATATTTATATGATAAAAGATTATATCTGTAATGTTTTTTCCATTTGTCTTTTTGACTCATTAATGAATCTGTTGCATAGTCATTTTTTTTCATGGACGGAATGAATTGTTCTTTTTTTTTTTTATATAAAAACAATTGGATTGATTCCTTATTTTGAATCATACGATTGATTTTATTTCGCCATTTTTGAGAAAAATCATATTGATAATGACCTTTTAACCAATTTTTCCATTCATATGTATGAATTTTCTTATTTCTTGATTTTGAATCAAATATTCCGTATATCATACAATAGTCTTTTAATTTATCCTTAAAAAAGGGATAGCGTCCTTGATATTGAAATACAGGTCTCAAATGAGACTTAGAAAGGAATTTCATAAATAATTGAGTTTGTGATAATTTGTAAAATACATATGCTTGGGACAAATAAGATAAATTCCAATAAAAATTGGGATTTGGATTCCTATTCTCAGTATCATCAGTATTGGGAAACGACTTTTTTATAGTGAAAATAAAATTCATTGTATTTTCATTTTTTTCAAAAATTTCTTCTTTCTTTTTATTTCTTTCCTTGTTGTAAATGTATTTTTGAAAGATCCTTTTTGTTGATTCAAAGAAGGGTTGTGCATTGATCTTATTAATAGTACATAACAAGATATTTATGTATATTTTTTCAATGAATGATTTAAAAAAATAGTGTGATTTACGCATTAATCGGATATTTTTACTTTTTAAAATTTTAAAAATCTGTTTTTTTGATTCCGATCTTTTATTATCAAAAATAAGAATTATTTCGTTCTTGTCTTTTGCGGTCTGTTCTATTTTTTTTCTTATTTTGATTGTCCTATCAGAAAGATCTTTGATTTTTTTTTCTATTAGTAAATAATTAAACCAATTCATAGGTCGAATTATAACGGACGATTCGCGAAGAATCTTTTTTTTTTTTTTGAAAACTTTTTCCTTTTCGTTTGGTTCATATACTTTTTCTTTCCTCAAGTCAAATAATAAAATTGGATTTATTTTTTCCAGTTTTTTTATTATTAGTTTGATAACTAGAACTATTTTGAGGACCCATCTTGTTTTTTTTTTGAAAACTTCTAGAGAGAATTTTATTCTTTCTTTTGAAGATTTTATAACTTGTAAAATATTTTTTTGAAGCTTTCCATTTCTTTTTTCGAGTTCTTTATAAATAGGTTCAAAAAAAGAAGGTCGTTTTCGGGGAGGACCAAAGGGAAGGTCTGTTTCCATTCCCCAAACTGTTAAAAAACAAAAGTTTGTTTTTTTCTCTTCTTTTTTGATCATTGTATTTTTTTTATTTCTAGTCGATCGTATCTTAGGCTTTCGCCAAGGCTTTAGGCGGAAAGGATATAGAATTTTTATTTGAATACCATCTGTTAACCAATTTTTGGGAAATTCTGTTTCTGATAATTGAATACCATTATAGGTACATTTAATATGTATCTCTCTATTCCATTCTTTAAAATCCTCGTACCACTCGGGTAATTGGAAGAATAGCATACGGAAAATATTTTTAGTTATTATTAATAAAGGCAATATAATGAATTTTCTAAGAAAAGATTGGGTTACTAACATCAACCCTCTTATTGCTTGAGTAAATAGAAAGGTATCCCAAGCTTCTGATATTTCTATACGTTCATTTTCCTCGTTTTTTTTCTGTTTCTCCTTTTCTTCTTTTGTCTCTTCATTTGCTATTTTGAATTGTGATTTTCGTTCTCGTTTAATGTAAGTCTTCGAAATGAGATTCTTCATTTCAGTGATATTTATTTTAATAGAAGAAAAAAAATATATTTTGTCTATCCGATCCAAAAAAAGGGGGGAATGTACATTTACTTGAAAGATTTTCCAAATGACTGTTTTACGTCTTTGAGCGCGTATGGATCCTTTGATTAGATTTCTACGAAAATCCGATTGTTGGGAGTAACGTATCAAAGCCACCTCTTCTGTTTTATCATCATTTTGATGATTGTTACTACTACTTTTAGTGCTTTTAGTGCTAGAAATAGAAATGCTATTCTGACCATTATAAATTAATACAACTTTGGCTCTTCTTGAACGAATATTATGATCTTCTTCTGCTAATTCTTCTTCTTTTTCTTCCTCTTCTTCCAAATCATCGGTTAATTTGTATGACCATCGAGGAACCTTTTTACTGATTTCTTCTATTCCAATAGATATTTTTTTCATTGTTTTTTGTTTTTGATCCTTTGTACCCATTGGAATTACATCGAATAAAAATTCGAAAGATTTTGTTTGACTTTCTGGATCAATTGCTTTTTGTTCTTTCAATTTCAATAAAAAACATCTTTTGAAATGAAAACTGGGTCTGTACTGAGAAAAAATTTCATCAAGTGAGAAATTTTTAGTAGAATTTAAAAATGATTGATGATAAAGTTCTAAGGAATACTTAATATAAAGAAGTAGATCATGAGGTTTATTTATCCAAAAGATTTCTACCAAATTTTCTTTATCTCTATAAATGATTAAATCATTCATGATTGCACGTGAATAGAATTTTTTTATCATTCCTCGATATGGTCCGTTGAAAAAAGGATCACATGTTTTTGGCAAACATCTTTTTTCATTCTCATCATCACATAATATGGTGCTTGTTTCAACCATATTCAAACTAAGAGGTCTCTCGTTTTTTTTTAAGACCTTGATTCGGTTTCTAAATTCATTATTCAAATTGCACTTTTTTTTTTCATTGGTATAAATCCAAGAGTTATAAGAAGAGTTATAAGGATCTCTGTCATATAGTTTTTTTTTTTTGTACAAAGAGATGTACAAAGAGATTTTTCGTTTTATTTTTTTGAAAAAAATCGATAAACTAGGTGGATACGTAAAGGATATTATTTGTTTCCCATCACTTGTACATGTAAAAAAAAAAAATTGTGACATTTCAGTACGTAAAGCATTTTCTAATTGGTTATTTTTTATATATCGTAATGGACGATTACATTGTTTATAATTGAGAAAAAAAGTCAAAAAAATTTTTTTAATCCAATGAAACCAGAAATATAAATATAAATATCTTTTCTTTTTCTCTTCTTTCAGTCTTCGGAATTCCCAATTATCTTGATGAGTATCCAGATCAGAATCTTCGTAAACTGGGCTATCTTGATAGCGTGCCTCTTTCAAGTACAAGTAAAAGTGAAATTCATCTTCCTTTCCATTCACTGGGCTCTCTTCGGTGAATCCCTCTTGTTCCTGTTTAGGAACCTTCGTTTCGGAAGTTGTTTCTACATCGCTTTCTTCCTTTCTTTCTCCCCCTTCTTCCGTTTCTGAGGTTTCTTTCTCTTTCAGTTTCTTAGTGACAATAGGCGACGGCATTCTGCCTAAATAGTAGACACAGGTGATAAATAAGAGAATACTAAAGATTCGAGCCATAGAATTTATCAATTCGGACACAAGATACTTATTAGATCGAAGAGAATAATTTTGCCGTATCCAGAATAATACCAATCCAACCCATTTAATGAATAAAATGTGACCAATTAACCAACCAACAAAACTACTTGTTACAAATAACATCTTGTTGTTGCATCGAAACATATAAATGTTGACTAATCTGGCTAACGTAGAACTTGGTAAAATGAAATGATTGAAAAATGGAAAAATTAGATTATTCAGGAATACACATTGAATGCTGAGATTACGCATTGAATTTCTGGTAGTAGATCCATAATAAAAAAAGTTTTTGTGATTGTTCCAGAAGAAATGTAACAAAAGATACGGTAGAACTAGGACAGTTATTGTATGAGGTCTACCCAATGCTAGATGCAGAGGCGCATAATAGATCGATATGAACATGATGAGCTGTCCCGCAATAAAACCAGTTGTTGCTGATACTTCCTTCTCGGTTCCTTCTTCCATAACCCGAGCTCGGAGAAGGAAGAGATAAGAGGGCCCTATGGAGAATGTGGTTAGAAATCCATAATAGAGCCCGACCACTACGACCGAATTTATTATCTTAATGCATAAGGATAATGGAATACCTAGTAGAAAAGATTTCAAAATCATCACAACACAAACCTCCCCTTTTTCTTTTCTATTGCAATTTCTCGATTCTTTTCTTATATGATGATTCCTTAACTTTCCATATTCCATATCCATATATATTATATATATATATTATATATAGAAATATAGAATAGAAAGAGAAAGAGATAGACTATAAATGACATCTCTTATGTCAATGACACAAAAGAAAAGGGATATGAAATGATGGGATATAGATGGAATATAATGAAATAGAGCCACATTGAGGTTCCCTATGAAATGAGGTATGGAACCGAGGCACTACGAAGAAGTTCCTGGAGTTACGAAGGAAGCTTCGGACTCATATTGTTCATGGGTTGAGAACGGGAGTTGAACTCTATGAGGTCGAATCTCCCGTTGTTCCTCAGTAGCTCAGTGGTAGAGCGGTTGGCTGTTAACTGACTGGTCGTAGGTTCGAATCCTACTTGGGGAGATTGGATTCATTCTTCATGAAAGAATGAAGAATTGAATGAAAGGGCTCGCTTTGACCGTTAGGAGTAGGTAACTCGTTCCCTGTCTTTGTTTCTATTGCATTCTATCTCATCGTATCACATTCTGTTCTACAATATTTTAGAATCACCGTCAATACCT